TTTTATTTTGTGTATCTGCTTGAGCCGGATGAAAGGAAATTTTCACGTCCGATTAAAAAAAGGGGGGGGTACTAGAGGATCCTATCCCAATTTTTCTTTTGCTAGGCCCATAATTAAAAAGCCCACTTTCTTACGATTACGAGGTTCATTAGAATATGAAATCCAATCTTGGAAATACAGCATCCCACTTTATTTTACTACTCAAGGCTTCGATACATTTCGCAATCGAGAAATTTCTACTGGTGCGGGTGCTATCCGAGAACAATTAGCCGATCTAGATTTACGAATTCTTATAGAAAATTCGTTATTAGAATGGAAAGAATTGGGCGAAGACGGACCCACAGGGAATGAATGGGAAGATCGAAAGGTTGGAAGAAGAAAGGATTTTTTAGTTAGACGTATAGAATTGGCTAAGTATTTTATTCGAACAAATATAGAACCAGAGTGGATGGTTTTGTGTCTATTACCGGTTCTTCCCCCGGAGTTGAGACCAATCATTCAGATAGACGGGGGTAAACTAATGAGCTCGGATATTAATGAACTCTATAGAAGAGTTATCTATCGGAACAATACTCTTACCGATCTATTAACAACAAGTAGATCTACACCCGCGGAATTACTAATGTGTCAGGAGAAATTAGTACAAGAGGCTGTGGATACCCTTCTTGATAATGGAATTCGTGGTCAACCAATGAAGGATAGTCATAATAAAGTTTATAAGTCATTTTCTGATGTAATTGAGGGCAAAGAGGGAAGATTTCGTGAGACTCTGCTTGGCAAAAGGGTCGATTATTCTGGGCGTTCCGTCATTGTTGTGGGGCCCTCACTTTCATTACATCGATGTGGATTGCCTCGAGAAATAGCAATAGAACTTTTCCAGACATTTGTAATTCGGGGTCTCATTAGACAACATCTTGCTTCAAACATAGGAGTTGCTAAGAGTAAAATTCGGGAAAAAGAATCCATTGTATGGGAAATCCTTCAGGAAGTTATGAGGGGACATCCTGTATTGCTGAATAGAGCACCTACTTTGCATAGATTAGGCATACAGGCATTCCAGCCCGTTTTAGTGGAGGGGCGTGCTATTTGCTTACATCCATTAGTTTGTAAGGGATTCAATGCAGATTTTGATGGGGATCAAATGGCTGTTCATGTCCCGTTATCTTTGGAGGCCCAAGCGGAAGCCCGTTTACTTATGTTTTCTCATATAAATCTTTTATCTCCAGCTATTGGAGATCCCATTTCCGTACCAACCCAAGATATGCTTATGGGACTTTATGTATTAACTAGCGGGAATCATCGAAGTATTTGTATAAATAGATATAGTCCAAGTAATCACATAAAATATCAAACTAAGAGAAGTGACAATAATAGCTATAAGTTTAGGAAAGAACCTTTTTTTTTTAATTCCTATGATGCAATTGGAGCTTATCAGAAGAAACGAATAAATTTAGATAGTCCTTTGTGGCTCCGGTGGCGACTAGATCAACGCATTATTGCTTCAAGAGAAACTCCCGTAGAAGTTCACTATGAATCTTTAGGCGTTTATTATGAAATTTATGAATACTATCTAATAGTAAGAAGTATAAAAAAAAAAATTATTTTTCTATACATTCGAACTACTGTTGGTCATATTTCTCTTTATCGAGAAATTGACGAAGCCGTACAGGGGTTTTCTCATGCCTGTTCCTATGGTACTACCTAACTAACAAAGGTAATTGTATAATACCAATGCGAATTCAGGTCTCTCCGGTTCAGTTAGGATTATAGTTCCAAAAATTCTATGCGAATCAAGATCAAGAAAGGGAAGTTTTCGAATCACCGACCCAAATCTATTGTCGAATCCTACTCAGCATAATACGGAGGTACTTATGGTAGAACGGGCCAATCTGGTCTTTCACAATAAATCGATAGACGGAACTGCTATGAAACGACTTATTAGTCGATTAATAGATCACTTCGGAATGGGATATACATCCCACATACTCGATCAAGTAAAAACACTAGGTTTCCAACAAGCTACCGCTACATCCATTTCATTAGGAATTGATGATCTTTTAACAATACCCTCGAAGAGATGGCTAGTTCAAGATGCTGAACAACAAAGTTTGATTTTAGAAAAACACCACCATTATGGGAATGTACACGCGGTAGAAAAATTACGCCAATCCATCGAAATATGGTATGCTACAAGTGAATATTTGCGACAAGAAATGAATCTGAACTTTACTATGACCGACCCTTGTAATCCAGTCCATATTATGTCTTTTTCGGGAGCCAGAGGAAATGCATCTCAGGTACATCAATTAGTAGGTATGAGAGGGTTAATGTCGGATCCTCAAGGACAAATGATTGATTTACCCATTCAAAGCAATTTGCGAGAAGGGCTCTCTTTAACAGAATATATCATTTCTTGCTACGGAGCCCGTAAAGGGGTTGTGGATACCGCTGTACGAACATCGGATGCTGGATATCTTACGCGTAGACTTGTTGAAGTAGTACAACACGTTGTTGTACGACGAATAGATTGTGGCACCGGCCGCGGTATTTCTGTGAGTCCTCGGAATGGGATGATGTCAGAAAGGATTCTTATTCAATCATTAATTGGTTGTGTATTAGCAGATGATGTATATATGGGTCCACGATGTATTGCTACTAGAAATCAAGATATTGGGATTGGGCTTGTAAATAGATTCATAACCTTTCGAGCACAACCAATATCTATTCGAACCCCCTTTACCTGTAGGAGTACATCTTGGATCTGTCGATTATGCTATGGGCGGAGTCCTACTCATGGCGCCCTGGTTGAGTTGGGAGAAGCTGTAGGTATTATTGCGGGTCAATCGATTGGAGAACCGGGGACTCAATTAACATTAAGAACTTTTCATACCGGCGGCGTATTCACGGGGGGTACTGCGGAACATGTGAGAGCGCCTTGTAATGGAAAAATAAAATTCAATGAGGATTTAGTTCATCCGACACGTACCCGTCACGGGCATCCTGCCTTTCTATGTTCTATAGACTTGTATGTAATCATTGAGAGTGAAGATCTTATTCATAATGTCAATATTCCGCGAAAAAGTTTTCTTTTAGTTCAAAACGATCAATATGTAGAATCCGAACAAGTGATTGCTGAGATTCGCGCAGGAACACCTACTTTTAATTTTAAAGAGAGGGTTCGAAAACATAGTTATTCGGATTCAGACGGAGAAATGCACTGGAGTACCGATGTGTATCATGCATCTGAATTTACATATGGGAATGTGCATCTATTACCAAAAACAAGTCATTTATGGATATTATTAGGAGGTCCGTACAGATCCAGTTCAGTCTCCCTTTCGCTTCACAAGGATCAAGATCAACTTAACGTGCATTCTCGTTCTGTCAAGCGAAGGTATACTTCTAACCTCGCTGTAACTAAACACCGGCCGAGACACTACTCGGATTTTTATTGTAATCTAATATATCCGGCCATTCTGCACGAGAATTCTGATTTATTGTCAAAGAAGCGTAGAAATGTATTTCTCATTTTACTCCAATCAATTCAAGGAGGCGAGACCAGACTAACGCCCCCTCCGGGTATCTCGCCTGAAATCCCCCTAAATGGTATTTTACATAGAAATAGTATTCTTTCCTATTTCGATGATCCTAGATATAGAAGAAAGCGTTCTGGGATTACTAAATATGGATATGCGAATATCGAAATGCAGTCAATTCTTAAAAAGGAAGATTTGATTGAGTATCGAGGAGTCAAGGAATTTATGCCAAAACACCAAATCCAAACGAAAGTGGATTTCTTTTTTTTCATTCCTGAGGAAGTGCATATATTATCCGGATCTTCTTTCATAATGGTCCGTAACAATAGTATTGTTGGAGTAGATACACCAATCACCTTAAATATAAGAAGCCGAGTAGGTGGGTTGGTCCGGGTGGAGAGAAAAAAAAACAGAATTGAACTTAAAATTTTTTCTGGAGATATCCATTTTCCTGTGGATACCGATAAAATATCCCGGTATAGCGGCGTTTTGATCCCACCAAGAAGAGGAAAGGTAAATTCCAAGGAATCCAAAAAATTGACAAATTGGATCTATGTCCAACGGATTACACCTAGCAAAAAAAAGTATTTTGTTTTGGTTCGACCTGTTGTTACATATAACATAACGGATGGCCCCAATTTAGCAGCAATTTTCCCTACTGATATCTTGCAGGAAAGTGATAATGTGCAATTTCGAGTTGTCAATTATATCCTTTCTGGAAAAGTCAATCAAAATAGAGGAATTTCGGATACAAGTATTCAATTAGTTCGGACTTGTTTAGTATTGAATTGGGAACAAGATAAAAAAAACTCTTCTAACGAAGAAGCCCGTGCTTCTTTTGTTGAAATAAGAACAAACGATTTGATTCGGCATTTCTTAAGAATCGATTTGGCAAAATCTCCTATTTCGTATATCGGAAAAAGAAAAGATTCCGCAGTTTCAGGATTGCTCTGGGATAATCGATCAGATTGCACCCACAGTAATCCGTTTTATTCCATTTATTCCAAGGCAAAGATTCAACAATTCCTTAACCCACCAAATCAAGGAACTATGCATACGCTGTTGAATAGAAATAAGCAATTCCAATCATTGATAATTTTGTTATCATCCAAGTGTTCTCGAATGAGCCCATCCAACCGAGTAAACTATCATAATGTAATAAAAGAATCCATTCAAAAAGATTTACTAATTGAAATTCGGGAGTCATTCGGACCTTTAGGATCGTCTCCTTCAATTGATAATTTTTATTTATTTTACCGTTTAAAAACTCATAATCAGATCTTGTTAACAAATTGTTTCCAACTTGACAATTTAAAACAGACTTTTCAAGCAATTAAATATTATTCAATAGATGAGAGCGGTAGAATTTATACTACTGATCCAGGCAGTAACATTTTTTTCAATTCATTCCATTTGAATTGGTATTTTATCCGTCACAGTTGTTGCGAAGAGACCTCTCCAATAATAAGTCTTGGACAGTTTATTTGTCAAAATGTGTGTATAGACAAAAACGGACCGCACCAAAAATCCGGTCAAGTTATATTTGTTCAAGGGGATTCTGTAATAATACGATCAGCTAAGCCTTATTTGGCTACCCCGGGAGCAACTGTTCATGGCCATTATGGGGAAATTTTTTATGAAGGAGACACATTGGTTACATTTATATATGAAAAATCGAGATCCGGTGATATAACGCAGGGTCTTCCAAAAGTGGAACAGGTGTTAGAAGTACGTTCGATTGATTCAATATCGATAAATCTCGAAAAGAGGATTGAAGGTTGGAACGAGTGTATAACAAGAATTCTTGGCATTCCTTGGGGATTCTTGGTTGGTGCTGAGCTAACTATAGTGCAAAGTCGTATCTCTTTGGTTAATAAGATCCAAAAGGTTTATCGATCCCAGGGGGTGCAGATTCATAATAGGCATGTAGAGATTGTTGTACGTCAAATAACATCAAAAGTATTGGTTTCAGAAGACGGAATGTCAAACGTTTTTTCACCCGGAGAACTAATTGGATTGTTGCGAGCGGAACGAGTGGGACGAGCTTTGGAAGAAACGATTTGTTACCGAGCCATCTTATTGGGAATAACAAGAGCATCTCTCAATACTCAAAGCTTCATATCGGAAGCGAGTTTTCAAGAAACTGCTCGAGTTTTAGCAAAAGCAGCTCTACGGGGGCGTATCGATTGGTTGAAAGGTTTGAAAGAAAACGTTGTTTTGGGGGGGATGATACCTGGCGGGACCGGATTCAAAGGATTCGTGCATCCTTCAAAACAATATAATCCTTTGGAAACAAAAAAAAAGAATCGATTTGATGGAGAAATGAGAGACATTTTATTTTACCACAGAAAATTGTTTGATTATCCCCCTTCAAAGGATTTCCACGATACATCAGAACAACCATTTATCGGATTTCATGATTGCTAAGAAAGGATTCATCCCTTTTCTTTGATTTGGTGCAGTCATTAGATTTAATAATAAAAAGAGAAATGTCTCGAAAAGAATAGAATTGCTTGGGTCGTGGCTCTACGTCCAATTTATAGGGTAGAGTAGAAGGTTCCATCGGAACAACCTTTTATTTGAGTTCAGGGTTGCTCGTCTCTTAAAAAAAGGGGGTGTGGGGAGAAATGACAAGAAGATATTGGAACATCAATTTAGAACAGATGATGGGGGCAGGGGTTCATTTTGGTCATGGTACTCGGAAATGGAATCCTAAAATGGGACCGTATATCTCCGCAAAGCGTAAGGGTATTCATATTACAAATCTAACTCGAACTGCTCGTTTTTTATCAGAAGCTTGTGATTTGGTTTTTGAGGCAGCAAGTAGAGGAAAACAATTCTTAATTGTTGGTACCAAAAATAAAGCAGCTGATTCAGTAGCCTGGGCTGCAATACGGGCTCGGTGTCATTATGTTAATAAAAAATGGCTCGGCGGTATGTTAACGAATTGGTCTACTACAGAAATGAGACTTCATACGTTTAGGGACTTGAGAATGGAACAAAAAACAGGAAGACTTAGCCGTCTTCCAAAAAGAGATGCAGCCGTGTTCAAAAGACAATTATTTCGTTTGCAAACATATCTGGGCGGGATTAAATATATGACAGGTTTACCCGATATTGTAATCATCGTCGATCAGCACGAAGAATATACAGCTCTACGAGAATGTATCGCTTTAGGAATTCCAACAATTTGTTTAATTGATACAAATTGTGACCCTAATCTAGCAGATATCTCGATTCCTGCGAATGATGATGCTATATCTTCAATCCGATTAATTCTTAACAAATTAGTATTCGCAATATGTGAAGGACATTTTAGCTATATAAGAAATCCTTGATTAATAATATGATAAATAACCTACTTCGAAACTCTCATATATTTTTAAGTTGATTGCTATTTCTGGATTTTTAAAAACAAACTAAATAAGAGTAACCGGTATATTATGTGATTAGTTACTATTCAAAATAGTAATCTTAGTTGGTATTCAAAATATCAGATTCAAGTAGGCAAAGAGATGGTTGAATCAAAAAAAATTAAGGGTCAATTTTTTTAATTTTAGGGGGTAATATGAATTTTCTAGTAAACACACTAACACTAAAAGGCTTGTACGATGTATCGGGTGTGGAGGTAGGCCAACATTTCTATTGGCAAATAGGCAGTTTCCAAGTCCACGGCCAAGTACTTATGACTTCTTGGGTTGTAATTGCTATCTTATTAAGTTCGGCTACTATAGCTGTTCGCAACCCACAAACCATTCCGAGTGGGAGTCAAAATTTCTTCGAATATGTTCTTGAATTTATTCGAGATGTTAGTAAAACTCAAATTGGAGAAGAATATGGTCCGTGGGTTCCTTTTATTGGAACTATGTTTCTATTCATTTTTGTTTCTAATTGGTCAGGAGCTCTTTTACCTTGGAAAGTCATACAATTACCTCATGGAGAGTTAGCTGCACCCACGAATGATATAAATACTACCGTTGCTTTGGCTTTACTCACGTCAGTGGCATATTTCTATGCGGGTCTTACAAAAAAAGGATTGGGGTATTTCGGTAAGTATATTCAACCAACTCCAATCCTTTTACCGATTAACATCTTAGAAGATTTCACAAAACCTTTATCGCTTAGTTTTCGACTTTTCGGGAATATCTTAGCTGATGAATTAGTCGTTGTTGTTCTTGTTTCTTTAGTCCCTTCGGTGGTTCCTATACCTGTTATGTTCCTTGGATTATTTACTAGTGGTATTCAAGCTCTTATTTTTGCAACCCTAGCCGCGGCTTATATAGGGGAATCCATGGAAGGCCATCATTGAAACAGTCTTGTTGTTTTTTTCAAAACAATAAATAACAGCAGTCATTTGGTTCAAGATAATTTATTTAAGGAATATACAACTACGTCATATACGATAGAAAGGAATAGCAAAACCAAAAAAAGTACGATATTAGATAGTAGGATATTAGAGAGTTGCAAAAAAAGGGAAAGAGACAAAAATGCTCTTTTTCCTAAAGTTATCTTCCGTCCACTTACTAGCATACCCCCCTCAACGAATATTCTATTTATACCCCATTATTCTATATAATAATAATATTTGTATGAGATGATTTGGACTAATCAATTTGTGTAGTTAGATTAGATCCGTTTTGAATCGAAGATAAACACTTGGTTTACGTTATGGAAGAAAGACATGTATATGTGATATTACATATTGCTGGGTATATATGAATTAAAGATAGATTCCTTTGACCTACTCCTCCTATTTTCAGCAATAGAATAGAAGTCCTTTCCTTTCCGTTTACTTGTTACTGTGAATTGAATAAAAAAACCGATAAACGGAAGAGCTAAAGTTGTAGTAGGGATTTCAAAAGACTCTTCCGATAGAAACTCAAAAGGAGATATCGAAGTAGTTTTGATGATTCACTAATACTATTATTTCATCTAGAAGTTCTCAGTTACTTCTATTGGATTGGATGAATCCTACGACGTAATAATTAAGTCATAATTGGTTGGGTAGTTGTATCATTAACTATTTCTTTTTTTGGTACGAGGAACTTATCATGAATCCACTTATTTCTGCCGCTTCTGTTATTGCTGCTGGGTTGGCTGTAGGACTTGCTTCTATTGGACCGGGGGTTGGTCAAGGGACTGCTGCGGGCCAAGCTGTAGAGGGTATCGCGAGACAGCCTGAGGCGGAGGGCAAAATACGAGGTACTCTATTACTTAGTCTAGCTTTTATGGAAGCTTTAACAATTTATGGACTCGTTGTAGCATTGGCCCTTTTGTTTGCGAATCCCTTTGTTTAATATTATTTAATTATTTAATATTAGAAATATAAAATATATATTTATTGCCTTGGATTTGTCGTTTGATTTTTCAAATTATATCAAGATTTCGTTCGTAGAATTATGTCGTTGTTGACAAAAGAAAATAATCTACGGGAGGGTTGGATTTGCGGATGAGGAATTAGTATCCCGCCTCGCTTTCATCCTTCCCGTTCCTACTCCAAGAGAAACTAAGTATTGAAACAAGGGGATAGTTCACATAAATAAAATCCATTTCACAATTTCCCAATAGTAACAGAACAAAAAGGGACTAAATAAAAAAGAGGTGCGAAGTGATACAAAAATAACTCTAGTCAATTTTTGAGTCGATCTAGTTAGTCTATCCATACGAGGAGATGATATGAAAAATGTAACCGACTCTTTCCTTTCTTGGGGCTACTGGCCATCCGCCGGGAGTTTCGGGTTTAATACCGATATTTTATCAACAAATCTAATAAATCTAAGTGTAGTGCTTGGTGTATTGATCTTTTTTGGAAAGGGAGTGTGTGCGAGTTGTTTATTTCAGAAATCGTCGGGATACAACCAGCTGTACCCTTTTCGTTCTAACTAGGAAATAAAAGAAAGGTGCACGATTGCGCGAATTACTTCGGACTAAATATAAATAATTTATGTTTTATGGAAGAAACATAGCATTTCGTGATTCAATTCATTGGTAAAACCTATCTTGATTCTCTAGCAACCAATAACGCAGGACCCTTAATATAATATGGTTAAAACAAACTCTTTGAAGTCTAGATGCAGCGTGGTACTCTTTCTACCAATATGTTAATAAAGAGATGGTTCAAACTGAATATTTTATCGATGGATAACACTCATATTGATAAATGATAAAACGATTTGAACGACTTATTTGTAACTTATTGTAAAAGAGGGCAAAATGCCCCTTTTTTTATTCAATGCTGAAGCGACGACCTATGCGTTATGTATAAGTTATAAGTAATAAAAATTTTTTGCATTTTCAGAAACAAAAGAAACAACTTTGTTGATAATTACATATTTTTTGTCAAAAGAGTCCTCTAAATCTTTTTATCTGATGCTAGTTTATATATTTTTTTTGAATATGAACGAAAAAAAAGAGGGGACAGGCTCATTACATTATATAAAAATATATGGGAATTTTTTCTAAGT